AAAAAACAAATAAAAAAGAAAAAAAGGGTTCAGTAATCCCCCTCTGAAAAAACAAACAATTAGTAATAAAATGTGGATGAATAATATTTTCATCGATTTTGGATCGGATTTGGCGGCATGGCCAAGCGGTAAGGCAGGGGACTGCAAATCCTTTATCCCCAGTTCAAATCTGGGTGTCGCCTGATCAACAAAATACTTAGAATTTCTTATTCTACTGATAGAATAGAACTCGACAAATTCTTGCCCTGCATAAGCAAAGGCAAAGGACGGAGCTTGTCGATACTTGATTTATAGAATACATAGTTCTATAAAAGACTGTAAGTTGTTTTCTCAAAATCTGGTTCTGTTTGGGTTCTGGGTAACGGCCCAAACAGATATACCAATAGGGATGAGGTAAGGCTTACTTATTAATTCCAGAACTACGAAAGTAAGAGGTCAGAAATCTTGGTATCCAAAGGTTCCTAAAGGACATTCCATTTTTGCTCCTAGGATTGAAGAAAAGATTATACGAAAGACTATCAAGACTTCCTAATTATCTTACACTACCTACACTAACGTAGGGTCTACTGACTCTGTCTGGAATTAGATTGGATAGACTGATGGGAAATCAATTTAGGAGTTGTGGAAAGGACTGAATTTGTATCCATACTTACGAGAGACTCCGAGTACTCAAACATTCAATCAGGATGGTTGGTCGGCTCTTATCTTATAGAATAACAGAGTCAAAGTAAAAAAAAAAAAAAAAAAAGATTTCTTTGGTCGTGTAAGGAGATTACAAAAAAAATGTATGTAATAATGGTAGTGATGTCTCCCCATTCTTTCACAGAAAGAAAGACAGTAAGGCTTAGATCAAATAGGAAATGTAGGTATCCAATAGATAGTTATCTATCTTGATGGTATATTTTTTTTCTTATGAAAGAAAGGTAACAAAACAAACAATAGGTCTTACTATTCCCACATGTTCCATTAGGAGCATTCCTTTGCAATTTGCAAGGAAAAGGTGTGTGTATCATATTTTTACTTAATACTTCCCAATTCTACCAGAAATCCTATAAAGAATCTGTTACGAGTGGATTCATTGAATTGGTTCATCAATAGCCTTAAGTCAGAATCCTATTTTGACTCTGCACCATTGATTCTACTATGATTATTGATCAATAATGGAATAATTCCTTCATAGAAATAGGAGATATAATTCACATGGATATAGTAAGTCTCGCTTGGGCTGCTTTAATGGTAGTCTTTACATTTTCCCTTTCACTCGTAGTATGGGGAAGGAGTGGACTCTAGGTATATTAATAATTGATTGAGTAATCGATTGAGTAATCGATTGAGTAATCGATTGAGTAATCGAATTGTATCAATTGTTTAATTGATCGTTTTGCATTGATCGTTTTTCGAAGCTTTATTTTTAAAAAGCTTGTCTCTCTTTCAAAATTATACTGGAAAGACAATAATGAATAATAACCATTCGATCAAACAACGAATGATTACTATAGTTTAGTTGTATTTCAAAACTCAAATCTACGCATGATAGGAAATTTTTTCCAACCGAATTCCTCCTAAATATTCTGTTTGGATAAACCAGTTCTTACCAGAATTATGGATATTACAACGAGAAAAAACCAATCCCTAGTTTTTTCTTTATTTGTTTCTCTCTTTCTTTACTTTCACTGTTCTAAGAACAAATCGTTCTGCTATTAGATTACGACGATACTTACTTTCTACTGGAAGTGACTAGTGGTTGTCCAAAGAGGTTCTACACATAATAAAATTTGATCTTTCTTCCGCTGAGTGATCCACCACATATCATACATTTAACATTTTAGACTCCTAGAGATTTTTTTATGCTTTTTTGACTCATCTCATGTCATGTTTAAGCATGAAAAATGGTCCGAGTCCCCTTTACTAATCTACTTCCTTTCAAAATCTGAAGAAGTTACCATAGAACTTCGTAAATGATCTGTTAATGGCTCAATCAATGACTTCTTGGGATGGGAAATCAAAAAAATTCCTTGGTTTTGTTTTCTTTTGCTATAGTATATTCCTATACTATTCTTCCTCTATTGATTCTTTTGATGGATCCCGGAACCTATATATAAAATTATAAGAAACCTAGGAATTAGAAGAATTGGCCTTCGATTATTTTGGGTTGATCGAAATCGAGTGGATGTAGCGAAAAAAAGAAATAGAATTAGACTGCTATTTCGATGTACTAGTCTACTATTTAGATTAGATGTACATCTAATACATCATATACATACATATTGTAAATTGATCTATATAAACCCTCCATTTAGATAAAGTCTATATCTGTATACAATACAACTTTATATGATAATATCATTGTATACAATATTAGATAATATAAAATACTCTAAAGTGTGGTAGAAAGGACTATATATAGTCCTTTCTACTACACTTTATGATTCCAACCAGATCATTTCATTTAAGACTTGGAATTTTCTTTTAATCCCTTTCTTTCATTTCTTCAATCATTGAAAAAAGGATTGATAAGAACTAATAATTCAGATTCAAATTAATCATTTTGACTGACTGTTTTTACGTAGATAATAAGTAAAAAGGCAGTAGGAACTAGAATGAACAGTGCAGTAGCAATAAATGCGAGAATATTGACTTCCATAATTTCATTATTTATTTATTTTTTTCTTCGCAATAACTCGGGATGTAATCCCATAGAGATGAGAAATTTAACTCCTGTAAATTCATTGGGATGAATTGATCCTGATGATACTGAATAGGATCAATATTATGAATAACAATATCTGATCTATCAAATCGATTCATCGTCGAGAATTGAATAGTATAACATGGGAAGATCCTTTATCCATACTAATTACGAAATGGGATTCCTGATCCAATAAGAAATCCCATTGGATTTTTCATCCTCTTCCACTTTTTCTTTTCTATAACCTACTGTCTTCCTTATCTTATACAACTCTCCTTCCTGTGTATTATACTTACAATTATGAGGTATTATATGACCGGTATTCTATGGGTCACACACAGACCCAAACGAGGTGAGATGGAAAAAAAGGGATTAAATAAAAAAGATCAAATATTCCAACAAATTTACTGAAAAGGGTCCTTGCTCGGTCTTTTCTTTTATTTTATTAGTATCCTCTTTCTTGTATTTATTTGTACTGGAATGCATACATCAAAAATGATGTCTGCAATTTGAATGAGAATGAGATAGATTGTTTACAATTAGTCATTGAGGATACACAAACAAAGTCAGAACTAGAAAAGGTGTGGTTTAACCTGAAAAGTACTCTGTCGGGGTAATTATGTTAAGTTCATTGTCCATCGTACAATAAACGAATACCATTTTTGTATGTACTCCCGGTAAAATAGGATTACTCTACTCCATTTCATTGATCAAGAACAATCGAAAAAGAAAGTAAGACGAGGATGGTATCTCTAAAAATACTGAATATAGTAATACCACCAATTGTACTAATGTACATATGATATGTCTCTCCTTTATCAATCGGGAGTAGTGGAAAGATTTGAAATTCCCGTATCCATATTTGTGTGATGATAAATGCGAAATAAAAAACAAAAGAAATAAGGATCCCCACTGAGGATTAGATCTTGCTTCCTGTCCCCCTTTTCCGTGAAAAGAGAGAGATAAATTGAGAAATTCACCGGATCCTAGTTCGGGACTGACGGGGCTCGAACCCGCAGCTTCCGCCTTGACAGGGCGGTGCTCTGACCAATTGAACTACAATCCCAGCGAAGTGTATGGCATACATATTCTTAATGTTACATATTCTTAATGTAATCATAAGAACATTCTAGTCCTAGTCGTCGTATTGTAAGAAAGACAGGAATGATATACTGATATCATATCCACATATAATATGGGCTATAGTGAGAGTGACACGGATTACTAGTAACCAATAATTATTTTACGGCCAAAAGTGGATAATCAATCAGAAAAAAGAACTAAACTTTTTTGTTTGCTTTTCATGATACTTTACTTAATTAAGTAAAGTATCATGAATTAGATCCTTAGAAAGATCAGAAAGAGAAAAATAGGGATAGAGAAAAAAAATTGATTCTTTCTCTTTATTTCTACGGATTAGGCATTTCCATTTATGGAAGACAAATTGGTTATATCATATTCATGGAGCGGTGAATTATTGGGCCGAGCTGGATTTGAACCAGCGTAGACATATTGCCAACGAATTTACAGTCCGTCCCCATTAACCACTCGGGCATCGACCCAGGAAGAATTCATTCTAGGCTTATCGATAATCTATGATCAACTTCCTTTCATAGTACCCTACCCCCAGGGGAAGTCGAATCCCCGCTGCCTCCTTGAAAGAGAGATGTCCTGAACCACTAGACGATAGGGGCATATACGCCCGACCATCATCATACTATGATAATAGTATGAGCAGTTTTTTGGAATTGTCAATATAGTCTAATGGTATGACTAGATCCAAAATAAGATTATTTTGGGGTAAATCCAATTTATTGTTCCTGAATGAACTCCTATGCATATACGTATATATTATGTACATATAGTACATATATACATATATGCAGTAGACTCATAATGAAAAAAAAAAAGGCTAATTCATGAATTGAATAAAATGGCCCTTTTAACTCAGTGGTAGAGTAACGCCATGGTAAGGCGTAAGTCATCGGTTCAAATCTGATAAAGGGCTTTTTTTCCACTAAACTCAAGTTTTAGCCTTCGTTTTTCAGCGGAAAATATCTCTATTATTTTTTCTAAAAAGAAAAGGATAACCACCATTATAACGAATTCTTATTATTCTGACTTTAAGTTAGGAAGTTGAACATTTATTGATTAGCAAAATGACTAATTGCACGTATTAGGAGTAGTCCACCTGTAGTGACATAGTAGTCCTCCTCATGTCTCATTATTCACAAATTTTTTGTCCTGGGACATAACAGAAATATTCTATAATACTCTATATATACAATTCCTATTATTAATCGACAAACCA